ATAGCTTATAGCTAAATTGATCTTGTGGTCTGGAATCAAAGAAAGATATTAAAAGCTCTTATTTATGTTATAACTTTGTTTCTCGGGAAGGGGGGAATATCAATTTACTTTACTCCTCTTAAATATCCTAGGAACAAGAAAATGGAATTGGAAATATCGACAGATTCTTGCAGAGTCCAAAAAAATATGAAATAAAAAAAGCCCACTGTTCCTATTTCATCTCTATCGAATTTGAATATCAGAATAGCGGATATAGTAATGATTCAATGGGTTAGGTCTACTTACTTTATCTTTTCTTTTTTTATCAATTTTAGAATATATTTGATTGATTGGAGTAATGGAAAATAGGAATATTTGCCAATTCAAGAGAGGACTTAAGAATAAAAAAAAGTTGTTCGACTTTATTTTAGAAATAAAAATTGATGTTATTTTATAATATAACTATATTAAGTTATTATAACGCATGATAATAATAACTTATTATAAAAAAAATGATATAATTTGTTCCTTTTTTTGTTATTTTATTAAAAAAAAATTAAAAAAATGACAAATATCATATCCTATCTAAAATATCCCTATTTTTGCCGTTCAAATATGAATAATACCGATCAAGTGAAGTTGTCTCAACAAAGAGCCCCTTATCGGATTTGAACCGATGACTTACGCCTTACCATGGCGTTACTCTACCACTGAGTTAAAAGGGCCCCTTCGATTAGGTTTGATTTCTAAATAGGCCACGACTATGGATATATAATCTATATAGATAGATTATATATCCATATATATATGCAGTAAACTCAGAATAACTAGTGGCTCATTCAGTAACGAAAAATTGTAGTTACCTAAAAAGAAAATAGAATTGGATTTGATCACTATCAATGCAATGAATTGTTTCAAGAACGACCTTAAGTGACTCCTCTTCAAACAAAATACATTTGATATTCACTACGAATTCGACATAGATTCAAGATACAAGATATTTTATCCAATCATATGTCATATGATGAAGAGATTCAACCTGTCCTCTGAATCAAACAAATTCTTAATATTAATTATTAAAGACACTATTTAGAGAATTTTCATTTTTTGGTCTCCTGCCCCAATTTATTGTTTGTTAATTTCCTGGTTTATTCTTAAATTAAGGAGTAAATAATCAATGAATGAGAGGAGAAGAACTGGAGTATAACCCCTTTTTGGGACAGACCAACCACTTCCTGAAAGAATCCTATACTTTGTATTACTTCTATTTTTTTCTATTTTTTTCTATTTTTTATTTGAATTTTTTAAATTTTCCATTTTAAAAAAATAGATATAGATATATATATATAAAGTATATAAAGATCTAATTTTTTTATTTTTTTTATTATTTTATTTAATATTAATAATGTAGAATAAATTAATAATGTAGAATAAAATAATAAAAAAAAATTCTTGCTAGATTCTAGAATAGAATACTTGTTAGAGTTATACAATTGCGATTAGAATGAATGATTTTCTGAATAGAAAAAATCACGAATCAAAAAATGTTGGGAAATTTTATGGATTTTATGGTATGAAAGACGAAAAGATTTTTCGGGTCTAGTCAGACCCGAAAATTATATTGACAATTTCAAAAAACTGTTCATACTATACCATGAGCATAGTAGGAGGGTATGGCGGTCGGGCAAGTATGCCCCCATCGTCTAGTGGTCCAGGACATCTCTCTTTCAAGGAGGGGGCGGGGATTCGACTTCCCCTGGGGGTAGGGGACTATGAAAGGAAGTTGATCATGGATTCTCAATAAGCCTAGAATTGATTCGTCCTGGGTCGATGCCCGAGCGGTTAATGGGGACGGACTGTAAATTCGTTGGCAATATGTCTACGCTGGTTCAAATCCAGCTCGGCCCAAGAATTCGTGGATCCACCATCAAATGATAGCGACTATTTGTTCTTCATAAATTCCGGCTACGCACGAAAAAAAGTAAAATTTTTTCATATAGCCTACCGCTTTATTTGCTCTTTGTTGCTACAAATTCCAATTTTCCTAACAATCGAATTTCATTTCCTATCAGGATTTCTAAGTAGAAAGTGTAAGGAAAAGAGTAAAGAAAAAAACTCTTGATTTGGAAATAACGAACGGATTACTAGTAATCCACGTTGCTCTCACTAAAGTACCCACAGCAATATATCACTCGTACCTCTGTTACAGTTACAAGACAGCGATTCTAATCTAAACAGAAATGGTTTCCATGCAATCATAAGAATATGTATACTCTACATTTTTTTTACCTGGGATTGTAGTTCAATGGGTCAGAGCACCGCCCTGTCAAGGCGGAAGCTGCGGGTTCGAGCCCCGTCAGTCCCGACGGAATTAAAAAATACATTAAGAAATTTCTCCATTTGAATGTGAAAGGAATACAAATAGCGAATTTAGTTCCCAAGGCATTCCATTCCTCTTTTTTTATTTCTTTTTTGGTTTCACATTTCTCATCAAACAAATACGAAAATTTCCATTACCTCAGCCCCAATAATGGTTGGTGGTAGAGAGACATATGTGCATTGCTACAATTATTGGTAGCATCATATTTTTGATTCCAAGAGATACCGATAACGTACGGGGTCTTAGTTTTACGATTGCTCTCGATGCGTGTAATAAAATATATTACCATATATTTAATATATACCGGTAAGACATATAGAAATAGAATTCATTTCGTGTACGATCCAAAATGCCTTTAAACTAATTCGAATACTTTGACTTTTAAGATTCAAAATTTTTCGTTCTGAGTTTGTGTAATTTCAATTACTAGTTTCAATTTGAAAGAATCTATCTCATTCAAATTGACCATCGATCTTTTGATATATGCGTGACATTATTAATCAAAATCAAAATAAAGATTCTATTAATGATAATGAAATAAAGATCTCAACCGCTTAGAGGAGGATGAATAATATTTTTTTTATGTTTATCATACTTATTGATTTTCCACAAAAATTAGATCATTAAAAAAAGTACTTAACCCCCTTCTTTTCTGTTTCGCTTCCATTCTTTGTTTGGCTTTGTTTAGGAACTGGAAGGGCGGTAAAAAAAAAAATGATATTTAAGCAAATAAAATATAAGTTGTGTAAGAAAGGCCGTAGCGATAGGTTATAGAAAAACAAGAACCGAAAAGAAGGAAAAATCAAAATACAAAAGAAAAAGAAAGGGGTTGGATCAGGAATCCTATTTTTCATTCGGTATGGATAAAAGGTCTTCCTATGTTATACTATTCAATTCTCGACGATGAATTAATTTGATAGTTCGGATATTGTTATTCATGATATTGATTGATCCGATTCAATATCATCGAGGTGTAATTTATTTATCCCATTGAATTGACGGGCGAAAAATTTATCATCTCTATGGGATTAAATCCCGAGTTATTGCCAAATAAAAAAACAATGAGATTATGGAAGTAAATATTCTCGCATTTATTGCTACTGCACTTTTCATTCTAGTTCCTACTGCGTTTTTACTTATAATATACGTAAAAACAGTCAGTCAAGGTGATTAATTTGAATCAAACTTAACTTCTTTTCTTAGTCAACGATTGAAGAAAAAAAAGGATTGCAATCTCGCATATCTTAAATGAAATTGACGGACTCGAATCGGCGGTATAGTATTCTACGAGATTCGACAGCTAGAGCTCGTATCGTAGCAAGATTCATATATGAATCTTGCTACGATACGAGCTCTTATTGTAATGTAATAAGTTGTACTATATATATACTATAAATAATAATATAATATATACTATAAATAATAATATACTATATAAAAATAATACTAGACATAGGCTATATAAAAATAATTAAATACAGGATTAATATAGATTAATGTATAATATATATTTTAATGTATAATATATATTTTATTGATATACCTATTTATATAGGTAATATATGAATGGTAATATCTGAATGGTAATATATGAATGGTAATATATGAATAGCATTATGCTTTTATTTCTTTGTTTCATCTATAATAATCAATCGAGAAGAGGGAATTCTTAATATTACGGTTCTAGTTCCTAGATTTTAGATTATTTTCAATACGAATTTCGGCATCCATCGAAAGAATCGATGATGAAAAAAGTCAGGATCAAATATTAATAAAAGAAAATTACTCGATTTTCTTTTAGCTTTAGCATTCCGAAGAAGTAATTGATCGAAGAGTTAACAGATGACTCACAAAAGTTCTCTGGGAATTTCTTCATATTTTAAAAGAGAAAGACTCAAATCCATCATTTTTTACGCTTGAGTCTCTTGAGCCATGATATAATATAAAATGAGTCAAGAAAGCATAGCATAAATAAAATTTCTCAAATAAAATAAGAGATATAAGTGCGCAATATGCGACTTGTACGAGGTAAGATCTGATTATGCGCAGTCTCTCTTTGAACAACCGCTATGTCTATCTATATCTTATTTCCGATACAAGGTTCATGTCTACTTCATAACAGAACTTTTTTTCTCTTTGACCAGTTAAAGAGAAAGAGGGAAACAATAAACAAAAGACTTTGGAAAACGAGCTAGAAAAGAACCGATACGGTTTGATTCCTTAATTGAATTAGTAGTACCTCTAGAGTCCACTTCTTCCCCATACTACCAGTGAAAGGGAAAATGTAAAGACTACCATTAACGCAGCCCAAGCAAGACTTACTATATCCATGTAAATTTTGTCCCCTATATCTATGAAGGAATTATTCCACTATTGTTCACTAATAATAGTGGAATCACTGGCGCAGAGTCAAAAAGGGATTCTGAACCAACACCGTTGATGAAAGGATCCAATAAACGCGAAACTCGTTTCTAACAAGTTCTTAGAGGATATGATTTTTTTAGTAGAATTGGAAAAGGTTAAGCACAAGCAAAATAGGCAGTGACCCCTTTGGAAGTATCAAGGGGAATCGACTCTTCCTAAGATGTAGGAATAGGATGTAGGAAAAATAAGACCTATTTGTTCTTTTCTTGTCCTTAACCTTAATTAAGATTAAGGGGCTAAAAATATCGAACCGAGAGAGATCATTATCTATCACATATCTTTATTTTCGATTTAATCTAATCCTTAGGTTCTTTCTGTGAAAGAATCGGAGGGCCGCCTATTCCATTCTTGACTGGGGGGGAGTTCCTGATTTATTGAAAATCAATTCTTTCTTTTGCATTTTATATAGAAAAAGCTAATTTTCCATCCAATTCAATAGTTATTTAATTCCTCCGTACTTAGAGACTACTATGAGTCTGGTATCTTCAGCCCTTTCCACAACCACTAATTAGATTTGTCGTCGGACTATCCAATTGAATTCAAAACCTAGTAATTAAAACACTACATTACATTAGTAGTGGAGGGGAATTGGTAATTGGTAAATCTTTCTAGAAAATTCCTTCGACTACTCTATCCTTGAATCCTAGAGCAAGGATTTACAGCACTTTAGCTCTAGAGAACCGCCGAACTTCCAGATATTTAGAATCGAGCAACTATCAAGAGTCCCCTTCCTCAGTTTGCTTGTGCTCAAGAAAAATTCAGCGATTTATATTATATCAGTAAAAAAAAATAAGGGATTTCGTGTTTTAGGCGACACCCGGATTTGAACTGGGGAAAAAGGATTTGCAGTCCCCCGCCTTACCGCTCGGCCATGCCGCCAAAATGATCCTAGATGAAAATATTATCCCTTTACTTGGGGTGGAGGAATTAGTAAACTTCTTTTTTTTTATTGTACTTTCATCTTGTATCTAAAAACTTTCCCTGTCTTGTATATTGAAAAATAAAATGTGGTTTTTTAAGTCACAAAATCCAAAATTTTGGACAAATTGGAACCGTTAACTATTAAATAAAGATTAACTATTAAATAAATGGGACTCTAATAGTTAATAAATGATTCTTGGATTTGAATCTAAAATTTTCTTTGAAAAGGGGGGGTCTTTTCACTATATAATTTCACTATATAAGAATAAGAAAATAATAAGAATAAGAAAATAGAAATTGATAGATAACTAATCAGTATTGAAGCTTCTGAATAAAAAAAATCCTTTCCAATTTCAATTATAACAGCAAATGAAAGTATATGTAAACCCCAGAACATAAATTTCATTGTTCTACAAATGAATGAATATCTTATCTACTATACTTATACTATATATGATGTATATAGGCAATTCTCAAAGGAAATCGATATAGATAGCTATAGCTATCTAGACATGTTTAATAAATCCAAACTCTCTTATTATGTTATGCACTTTAATCGTATTCTACTAAAAACTGGATAAAAAGCTCTTGCTTTTATCAGAATTCTTTGTTGTTTGTTGAACAACAAACAACAAAGAATCCACAAAAAGGTTAAGTGCTCAAAAAACATCAAACAAAAATAGAAAGTTGATGGTTATTATGTCTTTATCTTATCGAACAGATGAAATCCCGAATCCATTTCTTTTTTTGGTATCCAATAGGATTAAAATATCTAATATCATCAAAATGGTGGTCGAAATTGAATCACTTTTTGTGGATTCTAGACAAAAGTCCCTAAGTCTAAGCGGAATTTTTCAATTCCTTTACGTTCGTATCTGTTACATCTGTTACAAATAAATTCTTAAGAATAAAATTCTCTTTTTTCCTTCGTTCAGATGCATTTTATACATTCCATATATATATGGAGTTGGTTAAAATTTCATGTGATTCAGTAAACACAATAGAAATTCCATCATTGCTAGATCAATCCATACGATTTGATGACAATAATGGAATTTTTTCGATTAATAGGAAATTTTAAATGCTCGGCGATGGAAATGGGGGAATCTCTACAATACCTGGTTTTAATCAGATACAATTTGAAGGATTTTGTAGATTCATTGATCGGGGCTTAACAGAAGAACTTTCTAAGTTTCCAAAAATTGAAGATACAGATCAAGAAATTGAATTTCAATTATTTGTGGAAACATATCAATTGGTAGAACCTTTGATAAAAGAAAGAGATGCTGTATATGAATTAGTCACATATTCTTCGGAATTATATGTATCCGCGGGATTAATTTGGAAAACCAGTAGGGATATGCAAGAACAAACTATTTTTATTGGAAACATTCCTTTAATGAATTCCCTGGGAACTTCTATAGTAAATGGAATATACAGAATTGTGATCAATCAAATATTACAAAGTCCCGGTATCTATTACCGGTCAGAATTGCACCATAACGGAATTTCGGTCTATACGGGCACCATAATATCAGATTGGGGGGGGAGATTCGAATTAGAGATTGATAGAAAAGCAAGGATCTGGGCTCGTGTGAGTAGGAAACAGAAAATATCTATTCTAGTTCTATTATCAGCTATGGGTTCGAATCTAAGAGAAATTCTAGAGAATGTTTGCTATCCTGAGATTTTCTTGTCTTTCCTGAATGATAAAGAGAAAAAAAAAATTGGGTCAAAAGAAAATGCCATTTTGGAGTTTTATCAACAATTTTCTTGTGTAGGTGGGGATCCGGTAT